TACCATGAAAATTAAAAAGGGGTAAAGTACCTTTGTGTTGATTGTTTTCTAAATGTTCTTCTGCATGGAAAAAGGGAATAAATAAATCAATCAAATTTCGGGAGGCCTCATGAAGTGCTTCTTTAGGAGTTAAACTTCCATTTGTCCATATTTCGAGAAAAAGTATTTCTTGGTTTTCATTTCCATTCACATAAGAATGAATACTATGATTTGCATTTCGAACAGGCATGAATACAGCATCTATAGGATAACTTCCATTTTGAAAGTTATTTGGCGTTTTTATACGATATCCGCGATCCCTCTTGATTTGTAATTCAATACACAAAGTTATTGGTTCTGTTAGGTTAGCTATATGCTGTGTATTATCAACGATTTCCACGGAAGGTGGTAAGATGATATCTTGAGCAGTTACATATCGGGGACCCTTGACACAAATAGACGCATCACGAGTTCCATATAGATTACTTCTCAATACAATTTCTTTCAAATTCATTAAAATTTCATGTACGGATTCTTGAATACCGATTATGGTAGAATATTCATGTGGTAGTTTCTCGAATTTTACGCGTGTGATACATGTTCCTTCTATTTCTCCAAGCAAAGCTCTTCTCATCGCAATGCCTATTGTATCGGCTTGTCCTCTCATAAGTGGAGCCAGAATAAAGCGTCCATAATAAAGACGTTTACTGTCTGCTCTTGATTCAACACATTTCCACTGTAGTGGCCGAGTAGATACTGTTACTTTCTCTTGAACCATAGTAATATTATTTGATCAAATCATTGAATTATTTATTTCTCTTGAAATATTTTCAATGTTTAGTTTTACACACGTCTTTTTTTAGGGGGCCTGCATCCATTATGTGGCATAGGGGTTACGTCTCGTATGAAACTTAATAGTATACCACTTCTACGAATAGCCCTTAATGCCGCATCTCTTCCGAGACCGGGGCCCTTTATCATGACTTCTGCTCGTTGCATACCTTGATCCATTACTGCCCGAATAGCATTTCCTGCTACGGTTTGAGCGGCAAAAGGTGTTCCTCTTCTTGCACCCTTGAATCCACAAGTACCGGCGGAGGACCAAGAAATTACCCGCCCCCGTACATCTGTAACAGTCACAATAGTATTGTTGAAACTTGCTTGAACATGAATAACTCCCTTTGGTATTCTACGGGCATTTTTACGTGAACTCATATGTCTATTCTTACGTGAACCAATTCTTGGTATAGGTTTTGCCATCTCATAAATCTAAGCCAGAGATATATGGATATATCCATTTGACATCAAAACAGAGCTTTTATTTATTTTTATTTATTTGAACATTGGGTCCTTTAGATTTATGGAGTTCCCTTCCCCCCTTTTTTCTAAAAATTATCTATCCTTGTCTTTGTTTATGTTTTGGGTTGGAACAAATTACTATAATTCGTCCTCGCCTACGGATCAGTCGACATTTTTCACAAATTTTACGGACGGAGGCTCTTATTTTCATATTTGTCATTCCTTAACTTAATTCTGAATCTCTTTATTGGAAGAAAATAAGTTTCTTGAAATTTTGAATTTTGAATTGTATCTCCATGAAATGAATGTTGAAATTTATAAAATCACCTAATCACTAATACCATTGGGAAGTGATTCAGAAATTAAACCTTAATGAGTCTTTTTTTGTTCTTTCACTTGAGGTATCAACTAATGTGTGAGGCATAATATTAGAAACCTACCCTTTTTTCACACATACAAAAGTTCTATAATATAATTCGTATATCATAAAAGATTACCATATATAGCACAAAATTTCTCCACCGATTCTTTCTAGTCGAGCTTCTTTGTCTGTCATTATACCTCGAGAAGTAGAAAGAATTACAATCCCCATCCCTCCTAAAATTCTTGGGATTCGTTGATAATTATAATAGATTCGTAGACCGGGTCGACTGATCTGTTTTAAATTTAAAACAGTTTTATCTGGTCCTTTCCTATTCCTTTTCCTTCTATGTCGTAGGGTTAAAACCAAAAAAAGATTGTTGCTTTCCTGATGTTTCCTCATGTTTTCAATAAAACCTTCTCGTAAAAGGATTTTAAGAATGTTTTCAGTGATGTTAGTATATGGTATTCGAACTGTTCTTTTTTTATTCATGTCAGCATTTCGTATAGAAGTTAGTATGTTAGCAATAGTGTCTTTACTCATAAGAAACTAAGATTTTTGTTGTCCTCGAATTTTGATCTAATTGATATAATCAACATGCTCTTTTTTTTTTTTTCTGAATTATTAAATATTTATGAAATATTAAAGGCATATACGTGAACCACAAACAATCTACTAAATTAATCAATTTCATTCAAATACTATAAGCTCTATTATGGTCTCATCTTATAATACTTCGGGTGCTAACGAAACTATTTTAGTGAAATTTAATTGTCTTAATTCCCGGGCGATTGCGCCAAAAATTCGAGTTCCTTTTGGATTTCCTTCTTGATCAATAACAACCGCAGCATTGTCATCATATCGTATTATCATACCATTGTCGCGTTTTAGTTCTTTACAAGTACGTACAATTACGGCTCTGATCACTTCTGATCTTTCTAGCGGTGTATTTGGTATTGCTTCCTTGATTACAGCAACAACAACGTCACCGATCTTAGCATATCGTCGATTACTAGCTCCTATGATTCGAATACACATCAATTTTCTGGCTCCGCTGTTATCCGCTACATTCAAATGGGTTTGAGGTTGAATCATATCGTTTTTTATCTGTTTTTTCAATGCAAGGGCAAAGCAAAGGGCTCAGTAAAAAAAAAAAGAAATATTGTTTATTCAAAAAAAATAAAGAAACCTGCAATTGGTTTTTTTCATCCGAAAAACCTCTTTCTTTTGGTTCTACATTCCTATCCTGAAATAATGAATTGAGTTCGTATAGGCATTTTGGATGCCGCTATTGAAATAGCCTTTCTGGCTATATTTTCTGGTACTCCGCTCATTTCATAAAGTATTCTACCTGGTTTAACGACAGCTACCCAATATTCGGGAGATCCTTTTCCTGAACCCATACGTGTTTCTGTAGGTCTTACTGTAACTGGTTTGTCTGGAAATATACGTACCCATATTTTTCCGCCGCGGCGTGCGTTTCGTGTCATTGCTCGTCGTCCTGCTTCTATTTGTCTAGATGTGATCCAAGCAGGTTCAAGCGCTTGAAGGGCATATCTACCGAAGCAAATACGATTACCTCGATAAGATATTCCTTTCATTCTTCCTCTATGGTGTTTACGGAATCGGGTTCTTTTGGGGTTATAGTTGATGGTTATTTATTACTTCCATCTCTACTACAGAACTGGACATGAGATTTTCTTCTCATCCAGCTCCTCACGAACGAAACGATTAACGATTATAAAATAATATACATGTATTTAATAAATTAAATAATATATTGAATCATGAGAGTCTTTGATAATTTATTAGAAATTGATATATCTTTTTTTTTTAGATATAACTAAACATACATTCGATTGATAATTATAAAAAATAAAATTTTGTTTTATTTTTATTATAAGGTTATAACGAATCTGTAGTTTGTTTTGCTTTTATATTATAATATTAGATATTGGATCGACTACAATTTTGAAATCCAAAAAAGAAAGATTTTCGCGGGCGAATATTTACTTTATTTAATATTCAGTTTATCGGATTAGTGCATGGCATTACTTTTATTTTAGGATTAATTCATGACACGATTTTTCAGAATAAATGAGTTCCTAGTTCATTCCGCCATCCTACCCAATGAACCATTAGGATTCGTTTTCAATAGAATCTTATGCAATCAGGGGTTCTGTCGTTCCCATCGCTTCGCGATTAATGGTTAGGTCTGGATTCTACAACGGAGCCCCTAAATGAAATTTGTTCTTGAGTCAATACTCTCAGTCTTTATTGACTCGGGGCTCTTGATTTTTTTGTTCTATTCTATAAGAACGATTTTATTTTGTTTAATTAGGGATCAATTAGTATTAATGCTTTATTACATTTCCCTTTATGAGATGAATCATCGACCTTACATATTGGAATTCTATATCATAGATTTTTTTTTCTCTCTTTCTCTCACCCTTCCATTTATCTATATACTTTCCTTTTATTCTTTCGCAACTCAGAATAAAATTGGTTTTTCTTTTTTTTATCTAAAAAAGATTTCAGTTGCTACAATGATATGACCAATATATCATATCTCGACTGTTTCTTTATATCCAGATAATGCGAAACGATGAGTTGGTTATTAGTTCATACTATGGGCTGGTCTTTTTTTTTTTGAATCGAACCCTAAAAAAATTAACGAGTCACACACTAAGCATAGCAATTATAATTATATCGAATCAAATAATTAATGGAATCTTTATTCAACCTTATAGAATTATTTGTTTTTGTTTTGATTTAACAGACAAAAAAGAATGAAAGAATTTTTTTTGTTCTATTAACTGATAGACCTAAAGATAAGTTTAAGTAAAGGTTTTATTATTACTCGTCTACAAATATCCAAATTTTGATACCTAAAGCCCCATAGATAGTTCGAACTGTATAGGAACAGTAATCAATTTTAGCCCTAATGGTTTGTAGAGGTACCCTACCTTCTCTGATCCATTCGACACGTGCAATTTCTTTTCCGTCGATACGCCCTGCAATTTGTATTTGAATTCCTTTTGTACCTGCTTGTTCGGTTAATTCAATAGCTTTTTTCATTGCTTTGCGGAATGACACTCTATTTTTTAATTGTCCGGCTATAAATTCTGCAAGAATATTAGGGTGTCCATAAGGATTTGCAATTCTTGTAATAGCAATATTGAGTTTACGGTTCACAGAATTAAGTTCTTTTTGTATATTTATCTGTAATTCTTCGATTTTTTGATGTTCTATTAATAACTTTGGGAATCCCATATAGATTATGACTTGAATCAAGTCGATTCTTTTTTGAATCTCTATACATGCAATTCCCTCGACACTAGAAGATATTTTCATATTCTTT